GGGAGAATGGAAAATTGCTCAAGTGGACTGGTGATCGTCGGAAGTGTCCCCCCTGCAATGTTGTTGAATTGTTCTAGGGCATAGTCATAGTTATCACCCTCTTTGTTTTTTAAATGTTCTATAATCTCACATAGAAAATCCGTGTCGTCCTCATCATTATGCAAATTTTCGGTGATAGAGAGCAATTTGTTTTCATTTGGACATTTTTCTTGGAATATCTTACGAACGTTGTCAAAGATTTCACCCCTTAGGTAGTCCGCTATATTTTCACTAGTAGTAGTATTTGTAACTATATTTTCACTAGTAGTATTTGTCAAACTAGTACTAGTGGTATTACCAGTTCCGAACGACCTAGCTGTATCACTGGAACTCGAGTTAAGACTACTTTCATCAAAGGAAAAGATGCGTCGAAATTTTTCAAACATATGTGACTAGAATAAAGGATTCCCCCCATACAGAAAGAGAGGCCTTCCTGTACGAGTAGTGAAGAACTAAACGAGAACTTTTGTTGGTTGTTGACCAACGGAAAGAAAAGGATAAAGAAAAGTCACCCCTATTTAAAATCTTTCAAAAGGGGTTTTAAAACTGCGGGATCAGCGCGACAAGCGTTAATAAATTCTTGATAGTCCGCGACCGTATCTCCCGGGTCTAATTCCCTGACAATGATAGAGGCGCTTTCCCAATATTGTTCATGGCTCCCGGAGAATTGCCACCTTTTCCACCCCCTTTCGGTAAAGTGGACGAGTTGGTCTTTGACTAACCCCGTTAATTCTTCCTTTTTGGCGGCTATAGTGAGAGGATCCGTGTTAGGATCATAGGGTGGGGGCGATCCCGCGGGGCCCCCCACGGGCTCATTGCCCGAGGACGATGCCGAATCCGACATGGGTTCGAGCAGGACGCGCTCGTCGAAGCTGCTCCACCCGCTAGACCCGGATGTGGATCCGAGCATCTCGAGAGGTATTAAAAACTCTGGTAAATCAACTATTATGTTTACCAGAGTTAGAGAAAGAATCAAAATGGTATACCCTAAGGGGGCATAAGCAAATGATTGTTTAGCCAATGATGGATTCCGAGCCACAGAATGAATCGAGGAACTAAGGACGTTTCCAATACCGATAGCAGCTCCCGCTGAAGCAATTGTAGCAGCTCCGGCCCCTATTAGTTTTGCACCTTCTAACATCTCGAGTTGAGAATTCTCCTCACGCTTTTTCTTTTTCATTCACGATTTGATGTTCTAGATTCCTATATAGTCTAGATTCCTAGTCGATTCTTCCCCTCGTTCTTAATATCTTCTCTCACTTTTCCATGCAACGCATTCTTTTCGATCTTGTACGCGCTTGCTTCGCATAGGCTACACAAGCGGTACACTGAACACCAACCCAATCTCGATGAAAAAAGTAGAAGCAACTAAAGAAGGGCGACGAAGCTTCTTTGCGTCCCATAGTGCTGTCGCACTAAGCGACTACCGTTCCAGAGTCGTACAACGAAGTGATTAGCATACCAGAGTGACGCAAGGCTTTAAGCTCGTACCTTATAAGTAAGCTCTTTATGCTCTCCCCGCTCGCTCCTTTTCGTAGCGTATATCTTTATTCTCTTAAGATATTTTGAGAAGAGTAAGTGCGCTTTCGAAAGTTTCGACTTTTCGATCTTTCTTCCCTTAGCGCACAAGCACTAAGCAAGTAAACTACCTTTTTTCTTCTCTTTCGTCCCATTTTTTTTTCAATAGATTGTTCGTGTGTCGGAGAATTGGTTTCTGCGTGTCCCTGTTCAAGTGGTCGAGTACGCCCGACTCGCTGCTGTCCAGTCCAAGCCTTCCATTTCCATTATGTCTGCTTGCGATTCGCCCTAGTCCGTAAAGAAAGTAGGAAATGATGGAAAAAAGTCTTCCAATCTCTTAGTCTAGTGTTGCAATCCCGCTAAGGCCTAAGACTGATGAGTTGAGTGAAATCCTATCAGCCTTGGAAGCAGGGCCTAATCCTCCAAACTAGGACTATTCTTCCCGCTTTCCACGCTTTCTATTAGTCTTTTTCTTGTAATGTAAGGAGAACTACGAATCAGCCTCATGAATAAGCTCACCTTATAAGAGAAGTGGGAGAAGGCGAGAGGTAGCTAGTAGGCCTTGACTCAGTCCCATGGTTGGCCCTATGGGAATCCATGCCGCGGGGGTACCTACCGCTTTCGATTCGAACTCGATCTTATTAAGTTGGAAATTCAAATAGAGAAAGTGTTCCGTGAGGAATGTGATTCAAGTAGTAGATGATGTCCTACTTGCTACTTTAGGAGGGCTTTTGCTAAACCCACAAAGAAAGCATCGGCACTGGGACTAATTACGGATAGAAGACTTTTTTAGTTGCCGGTGATACTGCTTGAGAAGAAGTACACCTCTTTTTTTTTTTATTTAGTATTCGAGAAATACGGAACTACTTTTGATTATTGCCGCGGCTTTTGCTTTAGCTCATTCTCTTTTCGATGAAGCTTTGTTTGTTAATTCCGATACTTGTTATGAAAGCAGCTAATTGAAGACTCACATTTCAGAGTCAATAGCTTCAACATATTGTATATCGAAGATGGGAGAGGCAACCATCAGACTGGTTTATCTAACCTTCTAGTTCCGGGGGTAACCCATTACACCTCCTTCTTGATTCCCATGCGGGGCTAACAACCGATGCAACCTAACCCAATGCCGATAGTGAAAGTCTCTATCTATATAGGAAGTAAAGGCTCTCGCAGTAGTTGTTCTGTAAGGGCTTCCATTACTTGCTTCAATTGCATTGATTTATCCTTTCTGGCCTCAGACTTGTACCTAATCTTCTAAAGATCAACCGCGAGTCAAGTCAAAGAACTCCTCTTTCGTAGTACACTTCTTGCTGAATACCTTTTTTCTTGCTTCCTCCAATTGGCAATAGGACATCCTCTCCTAAGCTAAGGAAGTACTTCAATGAAGGCATCGAGTGATTTCACCCCTTAAGTAAGGCGAATTGACAAAGCCTAGTCTAAGAGCAGGATGAAGTAGCAAAGGGGAACTAAATAGCCTTACAGGGAATGGGGTTAGAGAAGGCAAAGGGTATTGAGCTAGAATTAAACTACAGGGCAACTCTTTATAAAGGAGTGAAACCGCTTCCAAAGACTCAGCGATAGGGTAGGGTGTAGTGACTACTCAGATGAAAGCTTCGGAGGAAGCATGGTGTTAAACGAGGTCGGTGAAGCATACCTTCCATCCAGTGCTATGTTTGCAAGAGAAGGTGTGATCGTAGGAGCTCAACCCGTTGCCGGTGGTTTGAGACATAACCGCTGCTAGGGGAATAAAAGGTTTGGTCCTATCCGCTTTTAGAGTGATCGCAGACTTAAGTAGGTCCCTGAGAGTCCTCGCTTCACAGCCAGCTCTTATACAATTCCAAAGCATTCTTTTCATAGGCTGACTAACTACTGGATACAAGATAGGGTATACAGGTTCTAAGCCTACCTTTTCTTTTCCTTACTCGCTGACAACCTTGCTTACTTTGAACTTTTTCTTAAGCTCCTAACTTCCTTGATAGAGCGATGAGCTTACTTAAATAGAGTGCTATCCTCAGTAATTACTTAAAAGAGAACCTTGCACCAGAACGAGGCTTACCGAACTACCTTTGCCGTAACTCAGAGAGAGAACTGCCTAAAAGGAGAAGTCAAAAAAGGAGTCCTCGTAAAGCCTAAGGTAAGGAAGGCAGTTCACCAGGTAAGGCCTCCCATCCGCTAGTTCGGTCGTCCAGACATAGGGGATGAAGATAGGTTGGTTGATTCATCGATATGGCTACTACTAGCTAGGATCCTGCCTGCATAGCACATGCTAAGACTGCTCCTATACGAGCCATTGCAACTCTCCAGCGCATGGGGCCTTACCTTAAGGGATTGGTCTAATTAAAGGGCTCTCGTAGAGTTTGGAGAGAGGGGAAAGTAAGCCCCGAGCAAAACGCATATCATTAGCAAATCACCCTATACTATAGGCTTGAGCAAAAGGACTCCTTCTTTCTCCTACATTTTTGGTTCTCCCGATCTTTTTCTGATCCAAGTAGATGTCTTTCTTTGGCACTTCCGGCCCAAATGCCGGGGATGATGCTAAAGATCTACCGGACACTTTGGTCAAAATGACTTCTCTTGTAGGTGCTAAGTAAGCATAATTCATAACCTTGAATAAAGGCCTTGGACTATTTTCAGGTCTATTACAGAGCCCCAAATTCTTCGACTGTTCCGGGAGCTATAAAAATTTCACTAGGGAGGCGGAGAAGGAAATTGAGGGAAGTAAGGCTGCTATAAGAGAACGGAGTGACTGAGCGAATGAACTAGAAGTCCGTGGAGTTCGCTTGGACCAATATCGGAATAGAATGGAATCCCTTCTTCCTACTATCTATCGAATTGAATTGTCGAAGTAAGGGCCTAGCGAACTTCTTTTGTAGGGAGAGTGAATAGATCTTTCTTTCTGCCATTTTCTCGACTGTGCTACTGGAAGTTTCTGTAAAAGAAAAAGATTGTGCCAAAATCCACTAGGGTCACACTTTCTTTCATGCTTACACATACCTTAGCCCCTTTCCATCGTCTGAAATAGACAAGCTATTTCCCTCTCCTCTTAGCTTTCTTTCTTCTATTTGAAGACTATGCGCTAGGTTTGGTAGTGCTGGTGTTTACAACCCGGTAAGCAGCAAGAGAAAACGGACTACTTCTTAGGAAAGATACATGGCAGGAAGCAAAAAGTCTTTTTCCTCAACCAAGCATGCCAACCAATTCCAAAGAGTCTTTTGCCAGCTCGTACTCTCATAGTCCCTTCTATAAGTGACTTTTTCCCATTCCTTCTCTATCTTTCAAGCTCATCCTTGTTCCAGTACAATTAGCCAAAGGGGCAGGTTTCTTCCCTTGCATCTCTAAAATGTACTGGATGATTGGTCTATCGAATTCCATGGATCTCCAACCGCTAGTCCTCAACCAAGTCTAGATTCATCCTATTCGGTTCTGGGTGCAGGTGGCCTTGG